TGATATGTAGAAAGCCTATTTTCTAGTATTTATTAGTTATTAGTATTAGCGGATTTGTTCTTTCTTTCCTTTTTTTTCTTTCTATAGTGGAGATAGTCGCACGTAATGACAGATCACGGCCATATTATTTAAAGCTTGTGGTAAGAAAGGGTTTCGTTCTAATGCCCTAAAATAATATTCCAAAGCTTTCGTATGTTCTCCATTCCTTGTGTGGATAAGGCCTATGTTATAGAGTATATAACTTCTATCATAGGGATCAATTTCTAGTCGCATAGCTTCATAATAATTCTGTAAAGCTTCCGCATAATTTCCTTCGGATTGAGCCGACATCCGTTACGGTCGTCATTCGATTCAAAGAATCTCCGTTCCAGAACCGTACGTGAGATTTTCATCTCATACGGCTCCTCCTTTTTTATTTTTTATGTGCATAATGAGAATAATACATGAAATCAAAAAGATTGAAATTATTTCATTATGAACCGAACGGGGCTAGTGTTTTTACAAGAAATCTCTAGCCAACCTTCCTGTAAAAGATCTTTTCTTAATATCAAGTATCTTGGTACTAGATAAAAATGATAACTCTAACAATTTCTTTGTTCTTAACACCCCTAAATTTCCAGGAATTAGTCACTTCAACAGTCTTCGATGGTTATACGGTTATCCAAAATACGAACGAGATGGATGTTTGTTGTACCAACCATTCTTGTTAGTCCCGATTCCGATAAAGAAAAGGTCAAATTTGATAACAAAGTTTTCATATTGTTGATTCCTGGGCGTAGTGCTTCTTCCCCTATGCTGCCTATTGGTACTAGTGGAGTAAGATTAACCTAACCCATACCATAGGTGTAACCTTTCGCTCAATACTAGAATCTACAATTGAAGCATCTGAGGCTGCATTAATCGGGGATACACGACAGAAGGAATTGTTTTATTTACAAACTTCACCTTCACGATAAGCGTAGATTTATTTCAATCATCTTTTTTCTTTCTCTCCCGAATAATGTATCTTTCTCCGAAGACTGAAAACGGTAAATAAAAAAAAAACATCAAATCGCACCATCTCTGTAATAGGTGAATGCCTCTTTTTCTCCTGAAGTTGTCGGAATTATTCGTAATAAGATATTGGCTACAATTGAAAAGGTCTTATCAATAAAATTTCCATTTATCCGAGATCTGGGCATAGGTAGCAATCCATTCTATAATTTCTTTTACTTACCTCTTGTGAGAAAATGATCCCACAAGCAAAGGAATTATACAGTACGAAATAACATAAAAAAAAGAATCAAAAAGAATCATTAAAAAAAAAGGATATGACCTTCTATTCAAATTATTATTATTATTTTTGAAAGGAATCAATAAAAAAAATTAGATTTAATTTAATCCAAATGTAGTAGTATAAGAATGAAAGGAACTATTCCGATTTTATCAAAGTTAAAGAATCAAAGAATTTATCTTACAGATTAGGATAATTAGAGAAATTTTAATTGATATGCTCCAAAGAGTAAAAAGACTCGAATGATCATTCTATGATGAACCGTCTGTTTTGTGTTGTGTGCATTACATAGTGGGTATACACTATAACAATCAAATATAAAAATTCCTGTGATGATTCATTAATTTGGAATAGATCCATGGGGGTAAGGAGTTATTATTGAAAAATCTAAAACTGGAAAAGAATTTTAGAAGTTTTATGAACATGGAATCATCGTCTAAAAAACGAAATATAACCATGATTTATAAATAGAATCATGATCTAAAAGAAAAGTATCCATTAAACATAGTTTAAAAAAAAAATGGATCGATTGATTCATTCTAATTCATTGATTTAATCTGGTATAAAATTTATTTTATTTAGTATAAATAAAGAATAACTATTGGAAAAAAATGGGAGCGCCATCTTCACAAAAATGAAATGAATAGATATATATCTTTTTTTTAACAGTTTTTCACAAAAAAAAATGGATCTTTATCCCTGGAAGGATTTTTCTTTGATGAAAAGTTTGATAAATTTTTTTATATTTAGAATTGATTGTACGTACCTATCCAAAAATCTAATATGAATGACTCACTATTCACTCGGTTTCTGGGCCATAATCATTATGTAGGAGAGATGGCCGAGTGGTTCAAGGCGTAGCATTGGAACTGCTATGTAGGCTTTTGTTTACCGAGGGTTCGAATCCCTCTCTTTCCGTATCTTTCACCTAATTCACCAATCTTATTGACAGCAATGTATCAAAGCAAATAACAATGGATACCGTTATTCCAACAGTTAAGTTAGACCTTTCTTTGATTTTGATATAGATTCTTTATTCCTAATTTCTGCAGTACAGAAAAAAAAAATATTGTCCGAACCCCTATTTTTATTTTAATTAGGTTTAAGTCTGACGAGAATAATATTCTACAACTAGCAATTCATTTATTTTCAAACCGACCCATTTACTATCTATTATTTGATTGACTAATCCTTTATATTGGAATGGGTGAAGGGTCAAATGTTTTG